TTTGCTACCAATGGGGAATTCTTTCATTTGAAAATGGAGATGATTGAATTTTCACTAATAGAAACCATAAATTTGATACACAATAGAAGGATATGATAGATCTTCTTTTTTAGATAGTGTTTTAGATATTAGATAGTGAATGGGTTTCTCCCATTCTATCCTATTCATCGGTATTGATCGCGAATAGTGGAAAATGCCTTTCCTTTCTTTTGTTCCAATCCACAATCCGAACGAGTCGCACATACACCCGAATACATATTCCTCGGCGCTGAGGACATCCCCTAAGACCACGGGTTTTGTTGGCCTTTCTGACTGGCTGTCTTGCCTTTCTAATAAGTTGTCTAACGGTTGGCATGATGAATTATATGCATAATATGTTGGTTTAGGTCGCTCCTAACCTATTATTCGGAGGATTAGGGATTCCTCCTATTCCTCCTATTCCTCCTATTCCTCCTATTCCTCCTAGGATTTGTATGATTTTCTATTTCTTGCTACATAATCAATAATTCCATAATCTTTGGCTTCTGTTGCTGACATATAAAAATCCCTTTCCAGATCTGTCAGTATGGTCTCTAAAGGTTGACCTGTTTTTTTTGCATAAATATTGGCGATGGTTTCCTGAATGACCATTAGTTCATCCATTTCAGAGAATAAACGATTGGCGTCTTTATGCCATAAACGCTTGGGGGGGTCTTTTTGGGGGTCTTTTTGGTTGTAGTTCTCTTCCGAAAAATCAGCATACGGTTGATGGATCATTACCGTAGCGTGAGGGAATGCATAACGTTTGAAACTGCTTCCCGCGGCCAGGAGAAAAGATGCCATTGAAGCAGCTATTCCGACGCATATTGTTGCTACATCTGCGGTCACTAGCTCCATTGCATTGAAAATAGTCATACCTGAGAGTACCGATCCCCCCGGAGAGTTTATAAAAAGAGTAAAATCGGTCCAAGTGTCGTATGCATTGAGATACAGGAAAAGAGCGACAAGTTGATTCTCGATATCGTTCTCAATATCTTTACATAAAAAAAGGAATTTATGTTGATAAAGTACATCGTATATGTTAACCCAAAAAACGTTATCATTATCAGTGTCATCATCATCCAGCCATGGGTAGTCTGGGGGGTAGGCTGGGGGAATAACAATAGGTACTAGAGGTATACCAATAGGCATTGTAATTTACTCCTTATTAAGTATTAAATACTCGGGGTTCCGCCGAAAAGTATTAAATAATCGGGGTTCCGAAACGATTAAAACATATATGATAGAGATTAAGAATTTTCATAATACAGGTCCTTTTTGTCAATTGTCATCATCCATGTCTTAATATGAATTAGGTATCTTTAATAATACAGGTGCTTAGTTTATGTGCAGATTCGCTTTTTGTCAATTGTCATCATCCATGTCTTAATATGAATTAAGTATCTTTAATAATACAGGTGCTTAGTTTATGTGCAGATTCGCTTTTTGTCAATTGTCATCATCCATGTCTTAATATGAATTAAGTATCTTTAATAATACAGGTGCTTAGTTTATGTGCAGATTCGATAAGTTCAGTGGATTCGAGAAGTTCATAACAAAAAAAGAAATCAAAATAACGGAAGAAATAAAGTCAAATTATTACGAAGAATTTGAATGATGAAGAAACCCGTATGGATTCGCGCATATAAAAAGAGGTTAACTTCCATTGCGTATTGATGCTTATCGGGTATAGAATAGATCTGCTTCTCTTTGTTCCTACAAATGGAATTGGAACGTTCTGACTAAAATACTAAACAGAATAGAAAAAGGATTAATCCTTTATTCGGAAAAATTCACTGAACAAAGGGAGATCCATAACAGAGTTTTGAATCTAGTGTAATAAAGTTACATAGTGTTTATTATTGGTTAATATTAATAATTATTAGTACGTTATTCTTTTTTTATTATAATATTTGTTAATATTAATAATTCATTTTAAGGGAAAGGTTATTTCCATGGGTTTGCCTTGGTATCGTGTTCATACCGTCGTATTGAATGATCCCGGTCGTTTGCTATCTGTGCATATAATGCATACAGCTTTGGTTGCCGGCTGGGCCGGTTCGATGTCTCTATATGAATTAGCAGTTTTTGATCCCTCTGACCCAGTTCTGGATCCAATGTGGAGACAAGGTATGTTCGTAATACCCTTCATGACTCGGTTAGGAATAACCAATTCATGGGGTGGTTGGAGTATCACAGGAGGAACTATAACGAATCCGGGTATTTGGAGTTATGAGGGTGTGGCTGGGGCGCATATTGTCTTTTCCGGTTTGTGTTTCTTGGCAGCTATCTGGCATTGGGTGTTTTGGGATCTAGAAATTTTTTGTGATGAGCGTACAGGAAAACCTTCTTTAGATTTGCCTAAGATCTTTGGAATTCATTTATTTCTCTCAGGAGTAGCTTGTTTTGGGTTTGGCGCTTTTCATGTAACGGGATTGTATGGTCCTGGAATATGGGTGTCCGATCCTTATGGACTAACTGGAAAGGTACAATCTGTAAATCCGGCGTGGGGTGTGGAAGGTTTTGATCCCTTTGTTCCGGGAGGAATAGCCTCTCATCATATTGCAGCGGGCACTCTGGGCATATTGGCCGGCTTATTCCATCTTAGTGTCCGTCCGCCCCAACGGCTATACAAGGGATTACGTATGGGAAATATTGAAACCGTGCTTTCCAGTAGTATCGCAGCTGTCTTTTTTGCAGCTTTTGTTGTTGCTGGAACTATGTGGTATGGTTCAGCAACTACCCCGGTTGAATTATTTGGTCCCACTCGTTATCAATGGGATCAGGGATACTTTCAGCAAGAAATATATCGAAGAGTTGGTGCTGGGCTAGCCGAAAATCAAAGTTTATCCGAAGCTTGGTCTAAAATTCCTGAAAAATTAGCCTTTTATGATTACATTGGAAATAATCCGGCAAAGGGTGGATTGTTCCGAGCGGGCTCAATGGACAAGGGGGATGGAATAGCTGTTGGGTGGTTAGGACATCCTATCTTTAGAGATAAAGAAGGACGTGAACTTTTTGTACGTCGTATGCCTACTTTTTTTGAGACATTTCCTGTTGTTTTGATAGACGAAGACGGAATTGTTAGAGCCGATGTTCCTTTTCGAAGGGCAGAATCGAAGTATAGTGTCGAACAAGTAGGTGTAACTGTTGAGTTTTACGGTGGGGAATTAAATAGAGTCAGTTATAGTGATCCTACTACTGTGAAAAAATATGCTAGACGCGCTCAATTAGGTGAAATTTTTGAATTAGATCGTGCTACTTTAAAATCCGACGGTGTTTTTCGTAGCAGTCCCCGGGGTTGGTTTACTTTTGGACATGCTTCGTTTGCTCTGCTTTTTTTCTTCGGACATATTTGGCATGGCGCTCGAACCTTGTTCAGAGATGTTTTTGCTGGTATTGATCCAGATTTAGACGCTCAAGTGGAATTTGGAGCATTCCAAAAACTTGGGGATCCAACTACAAGAAGACAAGCAGTTTGATATAGCATTGATCTCGTACTTTTGTTTCCATTTTAGGAATTTGACAATTTGACATAGAGTCTCGGGGACCCCTTGATTTGACTTGCCGCTTTTCTTCGATTTTTGCTCTTTTTTTTATCTGAGGGACAATCCCAACTAAACAGGTATGGAAGCTATAATTGTAAACCACGATCGAATCTATGGAAGCATTGGTTTATACATTCCTTTTAGTCTCGACTCTAGGAATCATTTTTTTCGCTATCTTTTTTCGAGAACCTCCTAAAGTTCCAACTAAAAAGTAAAAAGATAAAATGATTTTTTATTATCTTAATTGAAATCTTAATTGAAGTAAAGAGTTGAAGTAGAGAGTCCCCCCAATATTGGGGGGACTCTCTACTTCAACTAGTCTCCGTGTTCCTCGAATGGATCTCTTAGTTGTTGGGAGGGTTGCCCAAAAGCAGTATATAAGGCATATCCAGTAAAACTTACAAGTAAACCAGATATAGAGATGGCGACTAGTGTTGCTGTTTCCATTATTAATTAATATCAAATTTTCTTAATTTTAAGACCACAATGGATCTATGATAAGATCATTTATTTACAACGGAATGGTATACAAAGTCAACAAATCTTAATTAATACAAAATAGGATTTATGGCTACACAAAGTGTAGAGGGTAGTTCTAGATCTGGTCCACGACGAACAATTGTAGGGGATTTATTAAAACCGTTGAATTCAGAATATGGTAAAGTAGCTCCTGGGTGGGGAACGACTCCTTTGATGGGCGTCGCAATGGCTCTATTTGTGATATTCCTATCTATTATTTTAGAAATTTATAATTCTTCTGTTTTACTGGATGGGATTTCAATGAATTAGATTTACAAGAATTGCTAAGTCCCACCTTTTCAATATTTCATTTGAATACTTAATACAAAGTGAAACATTTGGGTCTCGGTTTTTAGCCTAATCTTATTCTATTTTTCTATTCAATTTTGGTAAATTGATCGTGGAATTTTCTTTTTTGATATTTCTGGAATATGAGTGTGCGACTTGTTATAATATAGCCTATATAATAGTGCAGAAGAAAATGAGTCTGTCATCTTGATAAAGATGGTTTTTTATCTCGTCAGATATTTATTATAGTATCTGTAGCACGGAATATATGAAATGGATTACGAAGTATTAGAACTATGATTCATACTTAATATTCAGATCCCGTGGCCAACCTACAAAAAATTTCAAAAAATTAGAAAGTCTAAATGAAAAGATTTTTCAAACTTTTTGTCTATATAAGACTTATCTTATTTTGATAAAAATCAAAAGACAACTCTCTCTTTGGATTTTTCGTCATTATATTTATTCATTCCATAAGTGATGATACGACGATTCTTGCTCGGGGAATCTTTGTACTAACTTGAAAGGTTTTTTTCACTCATCGTGGTTCTAGTATGAATCTGAGGTTTCCGATTGATTTATAGAATCTTAACAAGAAAATGCCTATCAATCAAAAAAAAAATAAAG